CGATGTGGATTGCCCCGCGAAATAGCAATAGAACTTTTCCAGACATTTCTAATTCGTGGTCTAATTCGAAAAAATTTTGCTTCGAACATAGGAATTGCTAAGAGTAAAATTCGAGAAAAAGAACCGATTGTATGGGAAGTACTTCAAGAAGTTATGCAGGGACATCCCGTATTGCTGAATAGAGCACCTACTCTGCATAGATTAGGTATACAGGCATTCCAACCCATTTTAGTAGAAGGGCGTGCTATTTGTTTGCATCCATTAGTTTGTAAGGGATTCAATGCAGACTTTGATGGGGATCAAATGGCTGTTCATGTGCCCTTATCTTTAGAAGCTCAAGCAGAAGCTCGTTTACTTATGTTTTCTCATACGAACCTTTTGTCTCCGGCTATTGGGGATCCAATTTCTGTACCAACTCAAGATATGCTTATTGGACTTTACGTATTAACGAGTGGGAATCGCCGAGGTATTTCTTCAAATAGGTATAATCCATGGAATTGCAGAAATTATAAAAATGAAAGAATTCGAGATAATAAATATAAGTATACGAAAAAAAAAGAACCTTTTTTTTGTAATTCCTATGATGCAATTGGAGCTTATCAACAGAAAAGAATAAACTTCGATAGTCCTTTGTGGCTCCGGTGGCGACTAGATCAACGCATTATTTCGTCAAGAGAAGTTCCTATCGAAGTTCACTACGAATCTTTTGGTACCTATCATGAAATTTATGGGCATTATCTAGTAGTAAGAAGTACAAAAAAAGAAATTCGTTCTATATACATTCGAACCACTGTTGGTCATATTTCTTTTTATCGAGAAATCGAAGAAGCTATACAAGGTTTTTGCCGGGCCTACTCATATGATATCTAATCATATAGATGGTTGATATCTAAGATAAGCAAATTTAAGATACCGGTGTAAATTCAGGTCTTCCCGGTTTAACTAGGATCATCGTTTTTCAATTTCTATACAAATCAAGATAAAGAAAAGGAAGTTTTCCAATCATTGACTCAAACCCATTGTCGAACCGAATCCCACTGAGTGGAATATGGAGGTACTTATGGCAGAACGGGCCAATCTAGTCTTTCACAATAAAGTGATAGGTGGAACTGCCATTAAACGACTTATTAGCAGATTAATAGATCACTTCGGAATGGCATATACATCACATATCCTGGATCAAGTAAAGACTCTGGGATTCCGTCAAGCTACGGCTACATCCATTTCATTAGGAATTGATGACCTTTTAACAATACCTTCTAAAGGGTGGCTAGTCCAAGATGCTGAACAACAAAGCTTGATTTTGGAAAAACATCATCATTATGGGAATGTGCATGCGGTAGAAAAATTACGTCAATCCATTGAGATATGGTATGCTACAAGTGAATATTTGCGACAAGAAATGAATCCTAATTTTAGGATGACCGACCCCTTTAATCCAGTCCATATAATGTCTTTTTCGGGAGCTAGAGGAAATGCATCTCAAGTACACCAATTAGTAGGTATGCGAGGATTAATGTCGGACCCACAAGGACAAATGATTGATTTACCTATTCAAACCAATTTACGCGAAGGGCTATCTTTAACAGAATATATAATTTCTTGCTACGGAGCCCGTAAAGGGGTTGTAGATACTGCTGTACGAACATCCGATGCTGGATATCTTACACGCCGACTTGTTGAAGTAGTTCAACACATTGTTGTACGTCGAACAGATTGTGGTACCTTTAGAGGAATTTCGGTGAATACCCAGAATGGGATGATGCCGGAAAGAATTTGGATACAAACATTAATTGGTCGTGTATTAGCAGACGATATATACAGAGGTTCGCGATGCATTGCCATTCGAAATCAAGATATTGGAATTGGACTTATCAATCGATTTAAAACTTTTCAAACACAACCAATATCTATTAGAACCCCCTTTACCTGTAGGAATACTTCTTGGATCTGCCGATTGTGTTATGGCCAAAGTCCTACTCATGGCCACTTGGTGGAATTAGGAGAAGCTGTAGGTATTATTGCGGGTCAATCAATTGGAGAACCTGGCACTCAACTAACATTAAGAACTTTTCATACTGGCGGAGTATTCACTGGGGGTACTGCAGAACATGTGCGAGCACCTTATAATGGAAAAATTAAATTCAATGAGGATTTGGTTCATCCTACACGTACACGTCACGGGCATCCTGCTTTTCTATGTTATATAGACTTATATGTAACTATTGAAAGTGGTGATATTACACATAATGTTACTATTCCACCAAAAAGTTTTTTATTAGTTCAAAATAATCAATATGTAAAATCAGAACAAGTGATTGCCGAGATTCGCGCAGGAACAGACACTTTGAATTTTAAAGAAAAAGTTCGAAAACATGTCTATTCAGATTTAGAAGGAGAAATGCATTGGAGTACCGATGTGTACCATGCATCAGAATTTAGATATAGTAATGTCCATATTTTACCAAAAACAAGTCATTTATGGATATTATCAGGAAAATCATACAGATCCGGTTCAGTCTCTTTTTCACTCCGAAAAGATCAAGATCAAATGAGCATCCATTTTCTTTCTACTGGAGAAAGAGATATTTATAACCTTTTAGTAAGTAATGATCAAGTAAGACATAAATTTTTTCGTTTCAAGCCTTCTGATAAAAAAGAAAGAAGGATTCCAGATTATTCAATATTTAATCAAATCATATGTATAGATCATTGTAATTTTACACATCCTGCTATTTTATATGATACTACGTATTTATTAGCAAAGAGGCGGAGAAATAGAGTCATCATTCCATTTCCATTCCAATCTATTCAAGAACGAGACAAAGAACTAATGTTAGCTTCCAGTATCTCGATTGAAATACCAATCAATGGTATTTTTTGTCGAAATAGTATTCTTGCTTATTTCGACGATCCTCAATACCGAACAAAGAGCTCAGGAATTACTAAATATAGGACTATAGGTATAAATTCCATTTTAAAAAAAGAGGATTTTTTAATTGAGTATAAAGGAGTTAAAGAATTTAAGCCAAAATACCAAATCAAAGTAGATCGCTTTTTTTTCATTCCCGAGGAAGTGTATATTTTACCAGAATCTTCTTTCATAATGGTACGGAACAATAGTATCGTTGAAGTAGATACACCAATCACTTTTAATATAAGAAGTCGAGTAGGGGGATTGGTCCGAATGGAGAAGAAAAAAAAAAATATTGAATTAAAAATATTTTCCGGGGATATCTATTTTCCCGGAGAAATGGATAAAATATCCAGACACAGTGCCATCTTGATACCACCCCGAACGGTAAAAAAAAAATTTAAAGAATCAAAAAAAATGAAAAATGGGATCTATGTCCAATGGATCACAATTAAAAAAAAAAAGTCTTTTGTTTTGGTTCGACCTGTCATTTTATATGAAATAGCGGATGGTATCAATTTAGTAAAACTTTTTCCCCAAGATATGTTCCAAGAAAGAGATAATCTGGAACTTAAAGTTATAAATTATATTCTTTCTGGAAATGGAAAATCAATTCGGGGAATTTCTGATACAAGTATTCAATTAGTTCGGACTTGTTTAGTCTTAAATTGGGATCAAGACAAAAAATATTCTTCTTTCGAAAATGCGCATGCTTCTTTTGTTGAAGTAAGTACAAATGGTTTGGTTCGATATTTCTTAAGAATTGACTTAGTGAAATCCCATATTTCATATATAAGAAAAAGGAATGATCCGCCCTGTTCAGGATTTATCTCAGATAAAGATAATGAGTCGGATCGGACCAACATCAATCCATTTTTTTCTATTGATTCGAAGGAAAAAATTCAACAATCACTTAGCCAAAATTATGGAACTATTCGTATGTTGTTGAATAGAAATGAGAAATGCCGATCTTTGATAATTTTGTCATCATCTAATTGTTTTCAAATACGATCATTCAATGATGTAAAATATTACAATGGGATAAAAGAAGAAATTAATAAAATTCAAAGAGATCCTATAATTCCAATTCATAACTCATTAGGTCCTTTAGGAATAGCCCTTCAAGTTGAAAATTTTTATTTTTACCGTTTAATAACTCATAATCAGATTTCGATAAATAAAAATTTTCAATTTGACAAATTCAAGGAAACTTTTGAAGTATTAAAATATTATTTAATGGACGAAAACGAGAAAATTTATAAACCAGATCTATGTAATAACATCGTTTTAAATCCATTCTATTTGAATTGGCATTTTCTCCATCATAATTATTGTGAAAAAACGTTTCTAATAATTAGTCTTGGGCAATTTATTTGTGAAAATGTATGTATAGTTCAAACGAAAAATGCACTACACTTAAAATCGGGTCAAGTTCTAATTGTTCAAATGGATTCTGTAGGGATAAGATTGGCTAACCCTTATTTGGCGACTCCAGGAGCAACTGTTCATGGCCATTATGGAGAAATACTTTCTGAAGGAGATATATTAGTTACATTTATATATGAAAAATCTAGATCAGGTGATATAACACAAGGTCTTCCAAAAGTGGAACAGGTATTAGAAGTTCGTTCGATTGATTCAATATCGATGAACCTAGAAAAGAGAGTTGATACTTGGAACGGGCGTATAACAAGAATTCTTGGCATTCCTTGGGGATTCTTGATTGGTGCTGAGCTAACTGTAGCGCAAAGTCGTATTTCTTTGGTTAATAAAATTCAAAAAGTTTATCGATCCCAGGGAGTTTACATCCATAATAGACATATAGAAATTATTGTGTGTCAAATAACATCAAAAGTATTGGTTTCAGAAGATGGAATGTCTAATGTTTTTTCGCCCGGTGAACTAATTGGATTGTTGCGAGCCGAACGAGCTGGGCGTGCCTTAGAAGAGGCGATTTGCTATAGAGTTCTATTATTGGGAATAACAAAAACATCTCTCAATACTCAAAGTTTCATATCTGAAGCAAGTTTTCAAGAAACTGCTAGAGTTTTAGCAAAAGCCGCTCTCCGAGGTCGCATAGATTGGTTAAAAGGTCTGAAAGAGAACGTTGTTTTAGGAGGAATTATACCAGTTGGTACCGGGTTCAAAAGAATAATGCACCGTTCAAAGTCAATGCAATATAACAAGATTACCTTGGAAACAAAAAAAAATAATTTATTCAAGGACGAAATGAGAGATATTTTGTCTCACCATAGAGAATTATTTTTTTTCATTTCAAAGAATTTATCTGATAAATCCGAACAATCTAGGATTTAATAATTCCTCAAAGAATGATTCCTAAGGGCATCTCCGGTCATTTTTATAAAAAAATAAAAGTAATAAAGAGAATAATTGTATAAAATAGAAAAAATGGCCTGATCATGTATCAATCGCCAATCTTCGGTAGAAGAGAAGGTTCCTTCGGAACACTTATTTATTTCTATTTCAGTATATCGGGTCTCTTTCTTTCATTGCAAAATAAAAAAAAAAGGAAATGAAAGAAAAGTGTGGGGATAAATATAAATGACAAAAAGATATTGGAACATAATTTTGGAAGAGATGATGGGGGCAGGAGTTCATTTTGGCCACGGTACTAGAAAATGGAATCCTAAAATGTCACCTTATATATCTGCAAAACGTAAGGGTATTCATATTATAAATCTTATTAGAACTGCTCGGTTTTTATCAGAAGCTTGTGATTTAGTTTTTGATGCAGCAAGTGGGGGAAAACAATTCTTAATTGTTGGTACAAAAAAAAAAGCAGCTGATTCAGTAGCGCGGGCTGCAATAAGAGCTCGGTGTCATTATGTTAATAAAAAATGGCTCGGTGGTATGTTAACGAATTGGTATACTACAGAAACACGACTTCAAAAGTTCAGGGACTTGAGAAGGCAACAAAAAACGGGAAGACTCCATTTTTTTCCAAAAAGGGATGCCGCTATATTGAAGAGACAATTAGCTCATTTGGAAACATATCTTGGCGGCATTAAATATATGACGGGGTTACCAGATATTGTAATAATCGTCGATCAACAAGAAGAATATACGGCTCTTCGAGAATGTATAACTTTGGAAATTCCAACAATTTGTATAATCGATACAAATTGTGATCCGGACCTAGCTGATATTTCGATTCCAGCTAATGATGATGCTATAGCCTCAATTCGATTAATTCTTAACAAATTAGTATTTGCAATTTGTGAGGGTCGTTCTAGCTATATAAGAAATTCTTGATTAATAATAAGATAAATAAATTATTGGATTTGGTTGGAAGGATTCATAAATTTAGGGAATCGTTTTCTATACTAGTAATAAATTGCACAAAAAATAAAATATATATAAAGAACAAACGAAAATTTGATGGGATTAGTCGCGGTATTCAAAATCCAAAATGAAAGTAGACAAGTCAAAAAAGGAAAGGAGATGTTTGAATAAAAATAATTCCCTTTTAAGTTCTTATTTTTTTAGAGGGCAGGACAATATGAATGTTTTATTATGTTCTATCAACACATTAAAAAGATTATACGATATATCTGCTGTGGAAGTAGGTCAACATTTCTATTGGCAAATAGGGAGTTTCCAAGTGCATGCCCAAGTACTTATTACTTCTTGGGTTGTAATTGCTTTCTTATTAGTTTCAGCCATTCTAGTTATTCGAAATCTGCAAACCATTCCCACTTTCGGTCAGAATTTCTTTGAATATGTTCTTGAATTCATTCGAGACGTGAGCAAAACTCAGATTGGAGAAGACTATGGTCCGTGGGTTCCTTTTATTGGAACTATGTTTCTATTTATTTTTGTTTCTAATTGGTCAGGGGCTCTTTTGCCTTGGAAAATCATACAATTACCTCATGGGGAATTAGCTGCACCCACAAACGATATAAATACTACCGTTGCATTAGCTTTACTTACATCAGTTGCATATTTCTATGCGGGTCTTTCAAAAAAAGGATTAGCTTATTTTAGTAAATACATCCAACCAACTCCAATACTTTTACCGATTAACATCTTAGAAGATTTCACAAAACCCTTATCACTTAGTTTTCGACTTTTCGGAAATATATTAGCTGATGAATTAGTAGTTGTTGTTCTTGTTTCTTTAGTACCTTTAGTAGTTCCTATACCTGTCATGTTCCTTGGATTATTTACAAGCGGTATTCAAGCTCTAATTTTTGCTACTTTAGCTGCGGCTTATATAGGTGAATCCATGGAAGGCCACCATTGACTGGTTGTTTTCTAAAAAAGAGTCTTTTTCGTTTAGCTTGCCGCACATCTACTGCGGCTCAAGATAATCTACTTAGTAAACATCAATATATATATATATATTAGATATTAGAAAATAAATAGAAAAAACAAAAAAATGAAGAGTTAGAATTATGTGTGATATTTACGTTTACGACGTGTGATAAAAAGATACTATATAGAACTAGAAAAGATTCCCCTTTCATTCACATTCAATTCAATGATTGACCAAAATAGAATTGATTGACCGAAATAGAATTCAAAAAAATTACATTTAGATCACTCAAATTCCAATATTTCTATGCAACAATAATGAAGTCTAACGAATTTTTTCGATTAATTGTATCCATATGGGATAATAAAAAAGGGGGGAAGAAGGGCTTCAAAAAAAACAACAAGATAAAAAAAGATAGGGTAGAGGTGAGGGGGATCAAACTGGGTGTATATAATCTGATCACTATAAGATAACTCTTTCTTTGTTTTGGTTTTGGAGGTTTCAAAGAATGATTTTGAATTCGATTTCAGCTAAAAAACAAATAATTGGTTTACAGCATAGAAGAAACCCATGTATATGTGATATTCTATATGAACTAGTTATATATGAACTAACCATATATTTATTTGAAATAAACTAATATTTTATATCTATCTAAAATTGCCCTGCTACTACTGTAAATTTCTATAGGGATTCAAAAAAACAAAGCCCTTCCCTTTCATCTCGAATTGTGGATTAAATATTTAATGACTAAAGAAATTCAATAAAAAAAACGAATAATTCAAAGAATGGTTTCAGATGTAAGGTAAGATAAAAACAAAGGTTATACCGATTCACAAAAAAACTATGTAGGTAGAGACGAACAAAGAAATCTCGAAGTAATTCGTATAGTTAAATAACTATTATTATTTTTTTGAATTATTCTAAATTACTTTAACGGAATAAAACGGAATAAATCTTGGTAATTGAATAATTAATTCATAATTTATTGGTTGATTATATCATTAACTATTTCTTTATTTTATATTTTGGTTACGAGGAAATTATCATGAATCCAATTATATCTGCTGCTTCCGTTATTGCTGCTGGCTTGGCCGTAGGGCTTGCGTCTATTGGACCTGGGGTTGGTCAAGGCACTGCTGCAGGGCAAGCTGTAGAAGGGATTGCACGACAACCAGAGGCAGAAGGGAAAATACGTGGTACTTTATTGCTTAGTCTGGCTTTTATGGAAGCTTTAACAATTTATGGGCTGGTTGTAGCATTAGCGCTTTTATTTGCTAATCCTTTTGTTTAATTCTAAAAAAAAAGAAAACGAAAAATAGATATACTTTTTTCCGTGGACTTGCTTTGCCGGTCTTGCTTTTTCGAATTATATTAAGATTTCACTCCTAAAATTATTTAAACGTTAGGACAAGAACACAGGGGAAGGACTAATTGAAAGGTGAAGAATTTACATACTGATTCGCCTTTTTTCTTCTCTTTTTTAGTCCAACAAACTCTTTTTTTTTTTTTAGAAAATTTTGGAAAGTGTTAAAACTAGAGAGATTTTGCAATTGACATAAGAACTAGTATCGAATTCTAATAAGTATCATTCTTATAGGGAATCTTCCAATTAATTGACCAATTCAAATAATATAGGAGTCGTAGAAAGAAAATGAGTCTATTCATAAGAGGAGATGAGATCATATGAAAAATATAACCGATTCTTTCCTTTGTTTGGGCTATTGGCCATCCGCCGGAAGTTTCGGGTTTAATACCGATATTTTAGCAACAAATCCAATAAATCTAAGTATAGTGTTAGGTGTATTGGTTTTTTTTGGAAAGGGAGTGTGTGCGAGTTGTTTATTTCAAAGAATAGATTGGATCCAACTAAACTGCACTTTTTCGTTATAACTAAGAAAATGTGCATAATCCCGCGAATTACTTCTGAATTAATTAATTCAATTATTTTTTAATAATTTAATAAAAAATAATTGAATAAAATATTGAAGAACCATAGCATTTCGTGATTTATTGGTAAATTGACTTTGATTCTCTATTAACCAATAATTTTGGACTATTACCATGGTTAAAGTAAATAGTTTGAAGTCTAGACGCAGTGTAGTACTCTTTCTACCACTATGTTAATACAGAAATGAAATCGTTTCAAGAAAATTCTTCGATTTTTTTCGATATAGAACACTCATGTCGATAAAATAGCTTGAATCCTCTTTACGGCAAGAAATTGAAAAAAAACGAGTGAATTTAACCCTCCCTTTATATTATATATAAACAATGCGTAATCGATGACCTATGTATAAATTAATAAGAATTCTTTGGATTTGAAGAAAAAAAAAAAACAACTTTGCTGACATATATTTGTTTGGTCAGAAGAGTCCTCCGAATATTCTGGTCTTCTATTGGGAATTGTTTTAAATATTTGATAAAAATATAAATAGAGAAAAGAAAAGAGGATAGGTTCATTACATAAAAAAAATAGGGAAATTTACCATAAGTAATTGAGTGTGAGAGCCAAATGAATCGAAAGGTTCATGTTTGGTTCGGGAAGAGATCATAGACATTTTGAAATGAATGGAAAGAGAATCTACTTTCATTAAGTGATTTATTAGATAATCGAAAACAAAGAATCTTGAGAACTATTCGAAATTCAGAAGAACTACGGGAAGGGGCCATTGAACAGCTGGAAAAAGCCCAGGCACGCTTAAGGAAAGTTGAAACGGAAGCAGATCGGTTTCGGGTGAATGGCTATTCTGAGATCGAACGAGAAAAATTGAATTTAATTAATTCAATTTATACAACTTTAGAACAAT